AAATCATGACTATACTTAACAATAAAATACTTAGAAAAGCCCACATACGACGAAAATTTTTCGTCGCTGTCGGAAAAAGAAGAAGTCCTACCCCTATTAACATAGGAACTGGAAGTGGAACGAAAGGTATGATCCACGCATATTGATATGTCTGTTCCATAAAAAAAGTTTTTTTAATTCTTAATTACTATTAATTATTTCCGATTTGCCGGATCTTAGCTCTTTTCAAAAGAGTCAATAAAAAATCAAGATATGCACTAACATAAATAAAATTTTTTCAATTTTAAGGTATTTTAGTTATTCTTTCTGCTAAATACTTCAAATATTCAAATCAAGAAGTCCCAATTGGTCAAATTATGATTAAATCATAGGAAAGAAAAACATTAAAGGTTCCCTTTAATTTTAAAATTAAAGATGAAATTTAGTCTTTTTCCCCGAGTTTGCCAAGTTAATAAACAAAATTAAATAAAGTGGTTATTAACCATACTAAAAACATGGGAGTTTTCCCCTTTTGCGAGGTATTCTATTAGATGTAAATGAAATATAGAATGATGGAAGTAAAGAGTTAGTTCATAAGAAAAAAAATAGAATGAATTAGAAAAACGCTTCTTTTTTTTTTAATAATAGATGTCTTTCACATCCAGCTATACCAATGAGTAATCTCTTAATTTTTATTTAAATGGCAGTTCCAAAAAAACGTACTTCTGCATCAAAAAAGCGTATTCGTAAAAATTTTTGGAAAAGGAAGGGGGATCAAGCGGCGTTAAAAGCGTTTTCTTTGGGGAAATCTCTTTCTACTGGGAATTCAAAAAGTTTTTTTGTGCAACAAACAAATAAAAAAGAAAATAAGTAATAAAACAGAAAATGTTGGAATAATCTCAATCTACCCGACTCAAAAATGGATTCGTTTCAAAAAAAATTCCCTATTTTCATTCCCTAGGCTTTTATAATCTGTATAATAAGAATTATTCTCTTTACCTTACCAAAACCAAATTTTAAAAAGTTTATTTTTGTTGACAAAAAACACAATAGAATTTTTTTTTATTTTATCATTTCCGAGGTGGGGAGTCCTTTTTTCCCCATCCACCTATTTGTTCCAATAATATAAGGTTTTCTTTATTAGATATTTCTTTAAATTTTTGGATAGATCTTATAGAAGCGTGAGTAGCCAATCTTGGTTTACTCAAATTAAAAAAATTAGGGAAATTGTTTGGTTGTTGATCCAATTTATAAACCCTTTTGTGCAACCTTCGTACCCTTTTTATATTTTCTTTTGTTGAATTCCTATTCTGTAAAAATATGTATCCATTTTGGATACTAGTTTTGAAATCAAAAAACAGTTCATTCGATTAAAACGAAATTTTCTTGGGGGGGTACCACCCCTTAATTCAGAGTAGGACTATTTCGTTTTACAAGAGTAAAAGCCAAGGGGACTATAAAAGACACAAAAATACAATGAAGACCCTAAACTTCGAATAATAAAACTTCAAATACCTATTTAAACAAATTTTAATTCATCTATTATAATTTTTCCTAAAAAAGATTACACCCAATTTTTTCTTAAATCTAGACGCCTGCTTATTAATAGGCTATTATTATTATGAGTTCAAGATAGGCCGCTATGGTGAAATTGGTAGACACGCTGCTCTTAGGAAGCAGTGCTAGAGCATCTCGGTTCGAGTCCGAGTAGCGGCATGTCATCTATTAAAAAAAGTAAATACATCCTATAATGAATTCAATTCGCCATTTCGATATATTAATTATATATAATTTTATTTTTTTATAATAAAGGGACTCCTCTTTTTAATTTTTTATGATATTTTCAACCTTAGAGCATATATTAACTCATATTTCTTTTTCGGTCGTTTTAATTCTAATTACAATTCATTTGATAAGCTTTTTAGTTGATGAAATTGTAAAACTATCTGATTCATCCGAAAAAGGCATGATAATAACTTTTTTCTGTATAACTGGATTATTAGTGACTCGTTGGATTTATTCAGGACATTTTCCACTAAGTGATTTATATGAATCCTTAATCTTCCTTTCGTGGAGTTTTTCCCTTATTCATATCGTTCCATATTTCAAAAAAAATAAAAATATTCTAAGCACAATAATTGGACCTGGTGCTATTTTTACACAAGGCTTTGCTACTTCAGGTTTTTTAACTGAAATACACGAATCCACTATATTAGTACCCGCTCTTCAATCGGAGTGGTTAATAATGCATGTAAGTATGATGATATTAGGCTATGCGGCACTTTTGTGTGGATCATTATTATCAGTATCCCTTTTAGTCATTACAGTTAGAAAAAAGAAAAAGTTTTTTTCTACGAGTAATCATTTATTAAATGGTAACGGGTCACTTTTCTTTGGTGAAATCGAATCCGTGACTGAACGAAGTAATCTTTTACAAAATACTTCGTTTTTTGCCAAAAAAAATTATTATAGGTCACAATTGATTCAACAATTGGATTATTGGAGTTATCGGGTTATTAGT